GCTAGTGTAGCTTAATAAAAGCATAACACTGAAGATGTTAAGATGGGCCCTAGAAAGCCCCACAGGCACAAAGGCTTGGTCCTGACTTTACTAACAGCTCTAGCCAAACTTACACATGCAAGTATCCGCACCCCCGTGAGAATGCCCTACACACCCTGCCCGGGAATTAGGAGCCGGTATCAGGCACACCTCCTGTAGCCCATGACGCCTTGCTTAGCCACGCCCCCAAGGGAACTCAGCAGTGATAAACATTAAGCCATAAGTGAAAACTTGACTTAGCTACGGCTTAGAGGGCCGGTAAAACTCGTGCCAGCCACCGCGGTTATACGAGAGGCCCAAGTTGTTAGCCCCCGGCGTAAAGAGTGGTTAAAACACCAAACACCAAACTGAGGCCGAACATCCTCAAGGCAGTTATACGCTCCCGAGGATATGAAGAACAACCACGAAGGTAGCCTCACCCCCTTTGAACCCACGAAAGCTAGGACACAAACTGGGATTAGATACCCCACTATGCCTAGCCCTAAACAATGATATTCTAATACATCCCCCATCCGCCCGGGTACTACGAGCATTAGCTTAAAACCCAAAGGACTTGGCGGTGCTTTAAACCCATCTAGAGGAGCCTGTTCTAGAACCGATAATCCCCGTTAAACCTCACCCCTTCTTGTCTAATCCGCCTATATACCACCGTCGTCAGCCTACCCTGTGAAGGACTAACAGTAGGCAAAGTTGGCACAGCCCAAAACGTCAGGTCGAGGTGTAGCGTATGGAGGGGGAAGAAATGGGCTACATTCTCTGCCCAGAGAACCACGAATGACATAATGAAACACATGTCTGAAGGAGGATTTAGCAGTAAGTAAAGAAACAGAGTGTCTTACTGAAACCGGCCATGAAGCGCGCACACACCGCCCGTCACTCTCCCCAAATTCAACCCACCAATAATTAATACACCACTACACACAAAGGGGAGGCAAGTCGTAACATGGTAAGTGTACCGGAAGGTGCACTTGGAAAAACCAGAATATAGCTTAGACAGAAAAGCACCTCCCTTACACCGAGGAGCCACCCGTGCAAATCGGATTATTCTGACACCTAATAGCTAGCCCCCTCCCCAAAAACAAAAAATAACTATCAATACCCCCTAACATACATCAATCAACCAAAACAAACCATTTTTCCCCCTAAGTATGGGCGACAGAAAAGGACCTAAGAGCTACAGATAAAGTACCGCAAGGGAACGCTGAAAGAGAAATGAAACAACCCAGTTTAAGTACAAAAAAGCAGAGATTAAACCTCGTACCTTTTGCATCATGATTTAGCCAGCAAACCTTAGGCGAAGAGCACTTTAGTCTAATTCCCCGAAACTGAGCGAGCTACTCCAAGACAGCCTATATAGGGCACATCCGTCTCTGTGGCAAAAGAGTGGAAAGAGCTTTGAGTAGAGGTGACAAACCTACCGAGCCCAGTAATAGCTGGTTGCCCGAAAATTGAGTTTAAGCTCAGCTTTTTAGCTTCTTAGCTCACCAACCGTATAAAACACAACCGATTTTAAGAAACTAAAAAAGTTAGTCAAAGGGGGTACAGCCCCTCTGACCCAAGAAACAACTTTCACAGGAGAATAAGGATCATAATAACCAAGGCCACGTGTTTAGGTGGGCCTAAAAGCAGCCACCCTACCGAAAGCGTTAAAGCTCAAACACACACACGCCACTAATACCGATAAATACATCCTAACCCCTGATCTTTATCGGGCCTTTCTATGCACCCATAGAAGAGACTATGCTAATATGAGTAATAAGGGGCCAGACCCCCTCCAAGCACAAGTGTACATCGGAACGAACTCACACCGAAGACTAACGAACCCAACCAAAGAGGGTAATGAATACTAAACCAAAAACAAGAAAAACATTCACAACCCCGCCGTTAACCCCACACTGGTGTGCCTAATTGGAAAGACTTAAAGAAAAAGAAGGAACTCGGCAAACCTACAAGCCTCGCCTGTTTACCAAAAACATCGCCTCTTGCAAAAACAACGAATAAGAGGTCCCGCCTGCCCTGTGACTATACGTTTAACGGCCGCGGTATTTTGACCGTGCAAAGGTAGCGCAATCACTTGTCCTTTAAATGGGGACCTGTATGAATGGCACGACGAGGGCTTAACTGTCTCCTTTTTCAAGTCAATGAAATTGATCTTTCCGTGCAGAAGCGGGAATAAAGACATAAGACGAGAAGACCCTATGGAGCTTTAGACATAAAACAGATCACGTCAAACACCCTTAGAAAAAAGAACAAACTAAGTGAGCCCTGTTCAAATGTCTTTGGTTGGGGCGACCGCGGGGCAACAAAAAACCCCCATGTGGAATAAAAACACCCTTTTTAAAACTAAGAGCCACCGCTCTAATGAACAGAACATCTGACCAACCAGATCCGGCCTAGCCGATCAACGAACCGAGTTACCCTAGGGATAACAGCGCAATCCTCTTTTAGAGCCCATATCGACAAGAGGGTTTACGACCTCGATGTTGGATCAGGACATCCTAATGGTGCAGCCGCTATTAAGGGTTCGTTTGTTCAACGATTAAAGTCCTACGTGATCTGAGTTCAGACCGGAGTAATCCAGGTCAGTTTCTATCTATGAAGTGCCCTTTTCTAGTACGAAAGGACCGAAAAGGAGAGACCCCTGCCAAAAGCACGTCCCCCTCTCACCCGTTGTCTCCAACTAAAACAGACAAGAGAGCACGCAACAACAGCCAAAGAACATGACATGTTAGGGTGGCAGAGCCCGGTAAATGCAAAAGACCTAAGCCCTTTATACAGAGGTTCAACTCCTCTCCTTAACTATGATTACAACCCTCATCACACACATCCTAAACCCCCTTGCCTTTATTGTCCCCGTCCTGCTAGCCGTCGCCTTCCTGACACTCCTAGAACGAAAAGTTCTCGGATACATGCAACTACGAAAAGGCCCAAACATCGTAGGCCCTTACGGCCTTCTCCAACCAATTGCAGACGGGGTAAAACTATTTATCAAAGAGCCCGTACGACCTTCCACCTCCTCCCCCATCCTATTTATCCTCACCCCAATACTAGCCCTCACACTAGCCATAACACTATGAGCCCCCCTGCCCCTCCCATACCCAGTTCTAGACCTAAACCTAGCCATCCTCTTCATCCTCGCCCTCTCTAGCCTCGCAGTATATTCAATCCTCGGCTCTGGCTGAGCCTCAAACTCAAAGTACGCCCTAGTAGGGGCCCTACGAGCCGTTGCACAAACCATCTCATATGAAGTAAGCCTAGGCTTAATCCTACTTTCACTAATTATTTTTACAGGAAGCTTTACACTACAAACCTTCAACACCACCCAAGAAAGCGTCTGACTCATCATCCCAGCTTGACCCCTCGCCGCAATATGATACATCTCCACCCTAGCAGAAACTAACCGAGCCCCGTTCGACCTAACCGAAGGCGAATCAGAACTAGTCTCCGGGTTTAATGTAGAATACGCAGGAGGCCCCTTCGCCCTATTCTTTCTCGCAGAATACGCCAATATCCTATTTATAAACACCCTTTCTGCCAGCCTATTCCTAGGAGCCTCCCACATCCCAATACTTCCAGAACTAACCACAATAAACCTAATAACCAAAGCTGCTATCCTCTCACTTGTCTTCCTATGAGTACGAGCCTCTTACCCACGGTTCCGTTACGACCAACTAATACATCTCATCTGAAAAAACTTCCTACCACTAACACTAGCACTTGTTATCTGACACCTAGCGCTCCCAATCACATTTGCAGGCCTCCCGCCCCAAATATAACTAGGAGCTGTGCCTGAATTAAAGGGCCACTTTGATAGAGTGAACCATGGGGGTTAAATTCCCCCCAGCTCCTTAGAAAGAAGGGACTCGAACCCAACCCAGAGAGATCAAAACTCTCAGTGCTTCCACTACACCACTTTCTAGTAAAGTCAGCTAAATTAAGCTTTTAGGCCCATACCCTAAAGATGTAGGTTAAAATCCTTCCTTTACTAATGAGCCCTTACATCACAGCCTCCTTGCTATTCGGCCTACTCCTAGGCACTACAATTACCGCAACCAGCTCCCACTGACTAATTGCCTGAATGGGCCTAGAAATCAACACCCTCGCCATTATTCCCCTAATAGCCCAACACCACCACCCGCGAGCAGTAGAAGCCACAACCAAATATTTCCTCACACAAGCAACCGCGGCAGCCATGCTCCTATTTGCAAGCACAACCAATGCATGACTAACCGGACAATGAGAACTGCAACAAATAACACACCCCCTTCCATCAACACTAATTATTCTTGCCCTCGCCCTAAAAATTGGACTAGCCCCACTACACACCTGACTCCCAGAAGTCCTCCAAGGATTAGACCTAACAACAGGACTCATCCTCTCTACATGACAGAAACTCGCACCCTTTGCCCTTCTTCTCCAACTTCAACCAAATAACCCAACACTGCTTGTCCTCCTAGGAGTGTTATCTACACTAATCGGGGGCTGAGGAGGCCTAAACCAAACCCAACTACGAAAAATTCTAGCCTACTCATCTATTGCCCATCTAGGCTGAATAATCTTAATTCTACAATTTTCACCAACCCTAACCCTCCTCACACTCATGTTATACCTAGTCATGACCTCCTCCGCCTTCCTCACATTTATCCTCAACAAAACCACAACAATTAATGCACTAGCCACATCATGAGCCAAAACCCCCATTCTTACATCCCTCTTACCCCTTGTTCTCCTGTCCCTCGGCGGTCTCCCCCCTCTAACCGGCTTCATGCCAAAATGATTAATCCTACAAGAACTGACCAAACACGACCTCGCCCCCACAGCCACCCTGGCAGCGCTCAGCGCCCTGCTAAGTCTCTACTTCTATCTTCGCCTCTCCTACGCCATAACCCTAACAATCGCCCCCAACAACTTAACAGGAACCCTCCCATGACGAACCCCAACAACTCAACCAAACATGATAACCGCCACCATAACAACTTCCTCAATCCTACTCCTCCCCATAACCCCTGGGGTTCTCACACTTTTCACCACCTAAGAGACTTAGGTTAACATCAGACCAAGGGCCTTCAAAGCCCTCAGCGGGAGTGAAAATCTCCCAGTCCCTGATAAGACTTGCGGGACATTACCCCACATCTCCTGCATGCAAAACAGACACTTTAATTAAGCTAAAGCCTTACCTAGACAGGCAGGCCTCGATCCTACAAACTCTTAGTTAACAGCTAAGCGCTCAAACCAGCGAGCATCTATCTACCTTTCCCCGCCTGTCAAAACAAAAGGCGGGGAAAGCCCCGGCAGACGTCAATCTGCTTCTTTAGATTTGCAATCTAACATGTAACACCCCAGGGCTTGGTAGAAAGAGGAATTTAACCTCCGTACGTGGGGCTACAATCCACCGCTTAACACTCAGCCATCCTACCTGTGGCAATCACACGCTGATTTTTCTCAACCAACCATAAAGACATCGGTACCCTCTACCTAGTATTTGGTGCCTGAGCCGGAATAGTGGGGACGGCTCTTAGCCTCCTCATCCGAGCTGAACTCAGCCAACCAGGCGCACTCTTGGGTGACGACCAAATTTATAATGTAATCGTCACAGCCCATGCATTTGTAATAATTTTCTTTATAGTAATGCCAATCATGATTGGCGGCTTTGGAAACTGACTAGTGCCCCTCATGATTGGGGCACCTGACATGGCATTCCCCCGAATGAACAACATAAGCTTTTGGCTACTGCCTCCTTCCTTCCTGCTCCTCCTAGCATCCTCCGGCGTAGAAGCCGGGGCTGGTACAGGCTGAACCGTCTACCCCCCACTAGCAGGGAACCTAGCTCACGCCGGAGCTTCCGTCGATCTGACCATCTTCTCCCTCCACCTGGCCGGTGTATCATCAATTTTAGGGGCCATTAACTTTATCACCACCATCATTAACATGAAACCCCCGGCCATCTCCCAATACCAGACCCCTCTATTCGTATGGGCCGTCCTGATTACTGCCGTCCTTCTCCTACTGTCCTTACCAGTCCTCGCAGCAGGAATCACAATGCTTCTAACAGACCGAAATCTAAACACCACTTTCTTCGACCCTGCAGGAGGAGGAGACCCAATTCTCTACCAGCATTTATTCTGATTCTTTGGCCATCCAGAAGTGTACATCCTCATCTTACCAGGCTTTGGAATAATCTCCCATATTGTTGCCTATTACGCCGGCAAAAAAGAACCATTCGGCTACATGGGTATGGTTTGGGCCATGATGGCTATTGGCCTTCTAGGCTTCATCGTCTGGGCCCACCATATGTTTACGGTAGGAATGGACGTTGACACCCGCGCCTACTTCACATCCGCTACAATAATTATTGCCATCCCCACCGGAGTAAAAGTATTTAGCTGATTAGCTACCCTCCATGGCGGCTCCATTAAATGAGAAACCCCAATGCTCTGGGCCCTGGGCTTCATCTTCCTCTTCACCGTAGGTGGGCTAACAGGCATTGTCCTAGCCAACTCCTCCCTAGATGTTGTTCTGCACGACACTTACTACGTAGTTGCCCACTTCCACTATGTCCTCTCGATAGGCGCCGTATTTGCCATCATGGGCGCTTTCGTGCACTGATTCCCACTTTTCTCAGGGTACACCCTCCACAGCACCTGAACAAAAATCCATTTTGGGGTTATGTTCGTAGGCGTCAACCTAACCTTCTTCCCTCAACACTTTCTCGGACTCGCCGGAATGCCCCGTCGATACTCAGACTACCCAGACGCGTACACGCTATGAAACACAGTTTCCTCCATCGGCTCTCTAATTTCACTTATTGCTGTCATTATGTTCCTATTTATCCTCTGAGAAGCCTTCGCCGCTAAACGTGAAGTTGAATCAGTTGAACTAACCACAACAAACGTAGAATGACTTCACGGATGCCCCCCTCCCTACCACACATTTGAAGAACCTGCATTTGTACAAGTCCAACCGCTCTACCGAGAAAGGGAGGAATCGAACCCCCGTAGGCTGGTTTCAAGCCAGCCACAAAGCCACTCTGCCACTTTCTTTATAAGACACTAGTAAAACAGAATTACACTGCCTTGTCAAGGCAGAATTGTGGGTTTAACCCCCGCGTGTCTTATTCCAAATGGCACATCCCTCTCAACTAGGATTCCAAGATGCAGCTTCACCAGTTATAGAAGAACTCCTTCACTTCCACGATCACGCTCTAATAATTGTCTTCCTTATCAGCACACTAGTACTTTATATTATTGTTGCCACAGTATCCACCAAACTAACCGACAAATACATCCTAGACTCTCAAGAAATTGAAGTTATCTGAACTATCATACCCGCTGTTATTCTCATCCTCATTGCCCTTCCGTCCCTACGCATCCTTTACCTAATGGACGAAATTAACGACCCCCACCTAACAGTTAAAACCATGGGCCACCAATGATACTGAAGCTACGAATACACAGACTACGACGACCTAAGCTTTGATTCATACATAGTACCCACACAAGACCTAGCCCCAGGCCAATTCCGTCTTTTAGAAACTGACCACCGAATGGTTATCCCTGTTGATTCTCCAATCCGAGTCCTAGTCTCAGCAGAAGATGTCCTGCACTCATGAGCTGTCCCCTCTCTAGGGGTTAAAATGGACGCCGTCCCCGGACGCTTAAACCAAACCGCCTTTATTGTGTCTCGCCCCGGAGTTTTCTACGGGCAATGCTCTGAAATCTGCGGCGCCAACCACAGCTTCATACCAATTGTCGTCGAAGCCGTCCCATTGGAACATTTTGAAAACTGATCCTCACTTATACTTGAAGACGCCTCACTAAGAAGCTAACATGGGCCTAGCGTTAGCCTTTTAAGCTAAAGAACGGTGCCTCCCAAACACCCTTAGTGACATGCCCCAACTCAACCCCTCCCCTTGATTTGCCATTATAGTATTTTCTTGATTCGTCTTCCTCACCTTTCTCCCTCCAAAAGTCATAGCACACACCTTCCCAAACGAACCCACTGCCCAAAACACACAAACCTTAAAAACTAAATCCTGAACCTGACCATGACACTAAGCTTTTTTGATCAATTTTTAAGCCCAACGCTCTTCGGCATCCCCCTGATTGCCCTCGCCCTTCTTCTCCCATGAACACTATTCCCCGCCCCATCCTCTCGATGAATCAACAGCCGCCTATTAACCCTGCAAGGCTGATTCATCAACCGATTTACACAACAGCTCCTCCTCCCGCTAAACATAGGAGGGCACAAATGGGCCCTTATATTCGCTTCCCTGATGGTCTTCTTAATTTCCATTAATATACTAGGCCTCCTCCCATACACCTTTACCCCCACAACCCAACTCTCCCTGAATATAGCGCTAGCCGTCCCCCTTTGACTAATAACAGTTATTATCGGACTACGAAAAAACCCCACTGCCGCCCTAGGACACCTCCTTCCAGAAGGCACCCCCGTCCCCCTAATCCCAGCCCTTATTCTTATCGAAACCATTAGCCTCTTCATCCGACCCCTAGCCTTAGGAGTCCGACTGACTGCAAACCTCACAGCAGGCCACCTCTTAATTCAACTAATCGCCACAGCTGCTTTCGTCTTACTCCCTCTAATACCAACAGTAGCCATCCTTACAACAATTCTCTTGTTCCTTCTAACCCTTCTAGAAGTGGCCGTCGCAATAATCCAGGCCTACGTCTTCGTCCTCCTACTAAGCCTCTACCTACAAGAAAACGTTTAATGGCACATCAAGCACACGCATACCACATAGTAGACCCAAGCCCGTGACCCTTAACAGGGGCAGTCGCCGCCCTCCTGCTCACGTCAGGACTAGCAATTTGATTCCATTTTAACTCCATTATTTTATTAACCCTGGGCCTAATCCTCCTCCTACTCACCATGTACCAATGATGACGAGACATTGTACGAGAAGGCACATTCCAAGGCCACCACACACCCCCCGTTCAGAAAGGACTTCGTTATGGCATAATTCTATTTATTACCTCCGAAGTGTTTTTCTTTCTTGGCTTTTTCTGGGCCTTCTACCACTCAAGCTTAGCCCCTACCCCAGAGCTCGGGGGCTGCTGACCACCCACAGGCATTGTACCACTCAACCCCTTTGAAGTCCCTCTTCTTAACACAGCAGTCTTATTGGCATCAGGGGTAACAGTAACCTGAGCGCACCACAGCATTATAGAAGGAGAACGAAAACAAGCAATTCACTCTCTAACCCTAACAATCCTCTTAGGCTTCTACTTCACCTTCCTACAAGCAATAGAATACTATGAGGCCCCCTTCACAATTGCCGACGGAGTTTATGGCTCAACCTTCTTCGTTGCCACTGGCTTCCACGGACTCCACGTTATCATTGGCTCCACCTTCCTAGCCATCTGCCTGCTTCGCCAAATCCGATACCACTTTACATCCGAACACCACTTCGGCTTCGAAGCAGCAGCCTGATACTGACACTTTGTAGACGTCGTCTGACTATTCCTTTACATCTCAATCTACTGATGAGGCTCATAATCTTTCTAGTATGAACTCAGTACATGTGACTTCCAATCACCCAGTCTTGGTTAGATTCCAAGGAAAGATAATGAACTTGTTACTAACAATCCTCTTCATCACCACTCTTCTCTCACTGATCCTAGCTGTCGTCTCATTCTGACTCCCCCTAATAACCCCCGACTATCAAAAGCTCTCACCATACGAGTGTGGGTTTGACCCCCTAGGGTCCGCTCGCCTCCCCTTCTCCCTCCGTTTTTTCCTAGTCGCCATCCTTTTCCTCCTTTTCGACCTAGAAATTGCCCTCCTTCTGCCCCTCCCCTGAGGAGACCAGCTTCCCTCTCCAACATTCACCCTCCTATGGGCTTCCGCCCTCCTCATCATGCTCACGCTCGGCCTAATCTATGAATGACTCCAAGGCGGACTAGAGTGGGCTGAATAGGTAATTAGTTTAAACAAAACATTTGATTTCGGCTCAAAAACTTATGGTTAAAGTCCATAATTAACCTAATGACCCCAATCCAATTCACATTCTCATCAGCTTTTCTGCTAGGGCTGTCTGGCCTGGCTTTTCACCGAACCCACCTCCTCTCCGCCCTACTCTGCCTTGAAGGCATAATGCTATCCCTTTTCATCGCCCTCTCTCTATGGGCCCTACAGCTATCATCCATTAGCTTTTCCTCCGCCCCCATGCTCCTCCTAGCATTCTCAGCATGCGAAGCTAGCGTGGGCCTCGCCCTCATAGTAGCCACCGCACGAACACACGGCTCCGACCACCTACAAGGCTTAAACCTCCTCCAATGCTAAAAATCCTTATTCCAACAGTAATGCTAATCCCAACTGCCTGACTAGCCCCCGCCAAATGACTGTGACCCACAACCTTACTTCACAGCCTCCTAATTGCCCTAGCCAGCCTATCATGACTAAAAAACGCATCCGAGACAGGATGGTCCTCCCTTAGCCCGTACATGGCCACCGACCCTCTCTCAACACCCCTCCTAGTCCTCTCATGCTGACTCCTTCCTTTAATGATTTTGGCCAGCCAAAACCACACAGCACATGAGCCAATTAATCGCCAACGAATGTATATCTCCTTACTTACCTCCTTACAATTCTTCCTAATCATGGCATTCGCTGCAACCGAAATAATCATGTTTTACGTTATGTTTGAAGCCACCCTAATCCCCACATTAATCCTAATCACACGCTGAGGCAACCAAACAGAACGCTTAAACGCAGGCACTTACTTCTTATTCTACACACTAGCAGGCTCCCTTCCCCTCCTAGTTGCTCTCCTTTTACTACAAAACTCTAACGGATCATTATCTATCCTTACACTTCTCCACTCAACCCCGCCCCAGCTCTCCACATACGCAGACAAAATTTGATGGGCAGGCTGCATCCTAGCATTTCTAGTCAAAATACCACTCTATGGAGTCCACCTCTGACTACCAAAAGCCCACGTAGAAGCCCCCATTGCAGGCTCTATAGTTCTGGCCGCCGTGCTTCTAAAACTTGGGGGCTACGGAATAATACGAATTTTAACGACACTAGAGCCCCTTACCAAAGAACTCAGCTACCCCTTTATCATCCTAGCTCTCTGAGGCGTAATCATAACAGGATCAATCTGCATACGCCAAACAGATCTAAAATCCCTAATCGCCTACTCATCTGTCAGCCACATAGGCCTTGTAGTCGGAGGAATTCTCATCCAAACCCCATGAGGCTTCACTGGTGCCCTGATCCTAATAATTGCCCACGGACTAACCTCCTCCGCTCTTTTCTGTCTTGCCAACACAAACTATGAGCGCACACACAGTCGAACCATACTGCTCGCCCGAGGATTACAAATAGCCCTCCCTCTCATAACAGCTTGATGATTCATTGCCAGCCTCGCCAACCTAGCACTCCCGCCCCTACCCAACCTCATAGGCGAGCTAATGATTATCACCTCCCTATTCAACTGATCCCCATGGACCATTGCCCTAACGGGAGTAGGAACACTAATCACCGCAGGGTACTCACTCTACATGTTCCTTATAACCCAACGGGGCCCCCTCCCAAGCCACATCATAGCCCTCGAACCATCCCACACCCGAGAACACCTACTAATCGCCCTCCACCTTCTTCCCCTACTCCTCCTTATCTTAAAACCAGAGCTTGTCTGAGGATGGGCTATCTGTAGACATAGTTTAACCAAAACATTAGATTGTGATTCTAAAAACAGAGGTTAAAACCCTCTTGTCCACCGAGAGAGGCCAGCTGCAGTGAAGACTGCTAATCTTCATCCCTTTGGTTAAACTCCAGAGCTCACTCGCCAAAAGCTTTTAAAGGATAATAGCTCATCCGTTGGTCTTAGGAACCAAAAACTCTTGGTGCAACTCCAAGTAAAAGCTATGCACTCCACCCCCTTAATCATAACCTCAAGCCTTGTTATTATCTTTACCTTGCTTATTTACCCAATCCTTACCACACTCTCCCCAAACCCCCAAAGCCCAGACTGAGCTTTAAAACAAGTCAAAACAGCAGTAAAACTGGCCTTCTTAATTAGCCTTCTGCCCCTCTTCCTCTTCTTTAACGAAGGCGCTGAAGCCGTAATTACAAACTGAAGCTGAATAAACACCCACACATTTGACATCAACATTAGCCTTAAGTTCGATCACTACTCTATTATCTTCACCCCTGTCGCCCTCTATGTAACCTGATCCATTCTAGAGTTTGCGTCCTGATATATGCACGCTGACCCCTTCATAAACCGATTCTTTAAGTACCTTCTAACCTTTCTTGTCGCAATAATCATCCTAGTTACAGCCAACAACATATTTCAACTATTTATTGGGTGAGAAGGCGTAGGCATCATGTCCTTCCTACTAATTGGCTGATGATACGCCCGGGCCGACGCCAACACAGCAGCACTACAGGCTGTCCTGTATAACCGAGTTGGAGACATCGGCCTAATCTTTTCCATGGCCTGAATAGCCACCCATCTTAACTCCTGAGAAATCCAACAAATCTTTTTCTCCTCAAAAGACATAGACCTTACCCTCCCCCTAGTCGCCCTAATCCTAGCTGCAACAGGAAAATCAGCACAATTCGGACTTCACCCTTGACTGCCCTCTGCCATAGAGGGCCCCACACCGGTCTCTGCCCTACTACACTCAAGCACCATAGTTGTCGCAGGAATTTTCCTGCTAATTCGAACTAGCCCCCTAATAGAAAACAACCCCACAGCCCTGACACTATGCCTATGCCTAGGGGCCCTCACCACCCTATTTACCGCTACATGCGCACTCACCCAAAACGACATCAAAAAAATCGTTGCTTTTTCAACCTCAAGCCAGTTAGGCCTCATAATAGTGACCATTGGACTTAATCAACCCCAACTTGCCTTCTTACATATCTGCACCCACGCATTCTTCAAAGCAATACTATTCCTTTGCTCCGGCTCAATTATCCACAGCCTGAACGACGAACAAGACATCCGAAAAATAGGAGGAATACACCACCTAACCCCGTTCACCTCTTCCTGCCTAACAATCGGCAGCCTTGCCCTAACAGGCACCCCCTTCCTTGCCGGCTTCTTCTCAAAAGACGCCATCATTGAGGCCCTCAACACCTCTTACCTAAACGCCTGAGCCCTTTCTCTCACCCTCCTCGCAACCTCCTTCACAGCCATCTACAGCCTACGCGTTATTTTCTTCGTCTCTATAGGCCATCCTCGCTTCAACACTTTCTCCCCCATCAACGAAAATAACCCCGCCGTAATCAACCCAATCAAACGACTGGCCTGAGGAAGTATCCTCGCTGGCCTGCTAATCACCGCAAACATCCTACCAATAAAAACCCCCGTCATGTCCATACCCCCTCTCCTAAAACTAGCCGCCCTTGCCGTCACACTCCTTGGACTCCTAACCGCACTAGAACTAGCCTCCCTAACCACTAAACAAGTCAAAACAACCCCCCACCTGCTCCCCCACCACTTCTCAAACATACTAGGCTTCTTCCCAAGCATCCTACACCGCCTTTCCCCTAAAATAAACCTTATTCTAGGACAAACCATCGCAAGCCAAACCATTGACCTCACCTGACTAGAAAAAATTGGCCCCAAAGCAACCGCCAGCCTAAGTACCCCCCTCGTCTCCACCATCAGTAACGTCCAACAAGGCTCAATCAAAACATTCATAGCCCTATTCCTCCTCACCCTTGCCCTCTCCGCCCTCGCTCTCCTCGCCTAACTGCTCGAAGCGCCCCCCGACTCAACCCACGCGTTAACTCCAACACAACAAACAACGTTAACAACAAAACCCAAGCCCCAACCATCAACATCCCGCCCCCATAAGAATACATATACGCAACCCCTGCCATATCCCCCCGAAACATCGAACATCAATCTCCCTCATCAACCACTACCCATGAATACTCCCCTCACCCTCCCAAAAACAGAATAAAAACTAAAACAACAATACCAGAGTATATCAACATAGACGCTAACACCGGCCAACTTCCTAATGTTTCAGGATAAGGCTCCGCAGCCAACGCTGCAGAATAAGCAAACACCACTAACATTCCACCCAAATAGATCAAAAATAACACCAAAGATAAAAAAGACCCCCCATGTCAAATCAAAACCCCACAACCAAAAGCTGCAACCACCACCAAACTCAAGGCCCCAAAATAAGGAGAAGGGTTTGACGCTACTGCCACCAACCCTAACACCAACCCCAATAAAAATAAAGATATAACATAGGTCATAATTCCTGCCAGGATTCTAACCAAGACCTGTGGCGTGAAAAACCACCGTTGTAATTCAACTACAAGAACACCTAATGGCAAGCCTACGCAAAACCCACCCCCTAATGAAAATCGCAAACGACATAGTCGTCGACCTCCCCACCCCATCAAACATCTCTGCCTGATGAAACTTTGGCTCCCTTCTAGGACTCTGCTTAATCGCCCAAATCCTAACAGGCCTATTTCTAGCCATACACTACACTTCAGACATCGCCACTGCCTTTTCATCCGTCGCCCACATCTGCCGAGACGTCAACTACGGCTGACTCATCCGTAACCTCCACGCAAACGGAGCCTCTTTCTTCTTCATCTGCTTGTACTTACACATCGGACGAGGCCTCTACTATGGCTCCTACCTGCAAAAAGAAACTTGAAACATCGGAGTCGTTCTTCTACTCCTAGTTATGGCCACCGCCTTCGTAGGCTACGTCCTCCCCTGAGGACAAATATCCTTCTGAGGCGCAACCGTCATCACAAACCTCCTATCCGCTGTCCCTTACGTAGGAAACACCCTTGTCCAATGGGTCTGAGGCGGCTTCTCAGTTGACCACGCAACCCTCACTCGATTCTTTGCCTTTCACTTCCTACTACCATTCATTGTCGCAGCCGCTGTTATTGTACACCTTATCTTCCTCCACGAAACCGGCTCAAACAACCCCTTAGGACTAAACTCCGACACAGACAAAATTCCCTTTCACCCCTACTTCTCCTACAAAGACCTTGTTGGATTCACCATCCTCCTCACAACACTTACAATACTCGCCCTCTTCTCCCCCAACTACCTAGGAGACCCAGACAACTTCACCCCCGCCAACCCCCTAGTGACCCCCGCCCACATCAAACCAGAATGATACTTCCTATTTGCATACGCCATCCTACGATCCATCCCAAACAAACTAGGAGGGGTCCTAGCCTTGCTCGCATCCATCCTCGTCCTCATAGTGGTCCCTCTCCTTCACACCTCAAAACAACGAAGCCTTACTTTCCGCCCATTTACACAATTTCTATTTTGAACCCTAATTGCCGACGTCGCTATTCTCACCTGAATCGGAGGCATGCCTGTTGAACACCCATACGTAATCATCGGCCAAGCAGCTTCCGTCCTCTACTTCTCCCTATTCTTAATCCTGATGCCAGCAGCAGGATGGCTAGAAAACAAAACACTTCAATAACCAAGCATTAGTAGCTCAGCGTTAGAGCGCCGGTCTTGTAAACCGGACGCCGGAGGTTAGAGTCCTCCCTACTGCTCAAAAAGGAAGGATTTTAACCTCCACCGCTGGCTCCCAAAGCCAACATTCTTAATTAAACTACTTCTTGTTACATATATGTAATATCACCATGAATATATATGAACCATATAATAGTATGTTATATAAAACATATATAGATTAATAACCTAAAACTGAATTAATACATAAAGCAGGGATAATTAAATGCAAAAGGCATGAGACATAATTGGAACAGACAAGACTTGTAAAGGGAATGTAAAAAATTCAAGATCTACCATCAAGACTCATCAGTCAAGATATACCAAGAATACAACATCCCGTCAATCTCAAATATTTAATGTAGTAAGAACCGACCATCAGTTGATTCCTTAATGCATACTCTTATTGATAGTGAGGGACAATCATTCTGGGGGTCCCACTTCTTGAATTATTCCTGGCATTTGGTTCCTACTTCAGGGCCATGACTTGAATATCGCTCATTCTTTCATTGACGCTGGCATAAGTTGTTGGTGGAGTCCATATGGCGAGATAATCCCACATGCCGAGCGTTCACTCCACGGGGGTCAGGTTATTTTTTTTCGTTTTCCTTTCATTTGACATATCAGAGTGCAGCGCGTCGATGTAAGTCAAGGTTGAACATTTCCTTGTATGGGTGTAGTCCTGTAATGAATCAAGACTCTACTGGAAACTGCATAACAATATATCATGAGCATAAAACGTTATCGCTTTCCCCTATATATCTAAGATCGCCCCCGGTGACGGTAAATTCGCGTTAAACCCCCCTACCCCCCTAAACTCTTAAGGTTCTTATTATCCTGCAAACCCCCCGGAAACAGGAAGACCCTGAGCATGTTTTCTTTCCAAAAAGTGTCTATTTACATTATTAAAATAATGCGCAC